GTTCAACACATTGTTGTACGTAGAACAGATTGTGGCACCATCCGAGGAATTTCTGTGAGTCCTCGAAATGGGATGATGCCAGAAAGAATTTTTATCCAAACATTAATGGGTCGGGTATTAGCAGACGATATATATATAGGCCCGCGATGCGTTGGCATTCAAAACCAAGATATTGGTATTGGACTTATCAACCGCTTTATAACCTTTCAAACACAACCAATATCTATTCGGACCCCCTTTACTTGTAGGAGTACATCTTGGATCTGCCGATTATGTTATGGACGAAGTCCTACTCATGGCGATCTGGTCGAATTGGGAGAAGCTGTAGGTATTATTGCAGGTCAATCTATTGGGGAACCGGGGACTCAACTAACATTAAGAACTTTTCATACTGGTGGAGTATTCACAGGGGGTACTGCAGAACATATACGAGCTCCTTCTAATGGAAAAATAAAATTCAATGAGAATTGGGTTCATCCCACACGTACGCGTCACGGACATCCTGCCTTTTTATGTTATATAGACTTGTATGTAACTATTGAGAGTGAGGATATTCTACATAAAGTTACTATTCCACCAAAAAGTTTTCTTTTAGTTCAAAATGATCAATATGTAGAATCAGAACAAGTGATTGCTGAAATTCGGGCGGGAACATACACTTTCAATTTTAAAGAAAGGGTTCGAAAACATATTTATTCTGACTCCGAGGGAGAAATTCATTGGAGTATCGATGTGTACCATGCACCCGAATTTACATATAGTAATGTCCATCTTTTACCAAAAACAAGTCATTTATGGGTATTATCAGGGGGTTGGTATAGATCCCGTGTAGTTTCTTCACTCTATAAGGATCAAGATCAAATTAATGTTCATTCTCTTTCTGTCGAAGCAAGATCTATTTCTATCCTTTCAGTAAATAATGATCAAGTAAGACACAAATTTTTTAGTTCGAATCTTTTTGGTAAAAAAGAAAGCGGAATTCCTAATTATTCAGAACTTAATCGAATCATATGTACCGGTTATTGTAATCTCATATATCCTTGCATTTTCCAAGGGAATTGTGATTTATTGGCAAAGAAGCGAAGAAATAGGTTCATCATTCAATTTGAATCACTTCAAGAACGAGAAAAAGAATTACTGCCCCGTTCTAGCATTTCGATTGAAATACCCATAAATGGTCTTTTTCGTAGAAATTGTATTCTTGCTTATTTCGACGATCCTCAATATCGAAGAAATAGTTTAGGAATTACTAAATATGGGACTATAGGGGTGCATACAATCCTTAAAAAAGAAGATTTCATTGGAGTCAAAGAATTTAAGCCAAAATACCAAATGAAGGTAGATCCATTTTTTTTCATTCCCGAGGAAGTGCATATTTTACCTGAATCTTGTTCCATAATGGTACGGAACAATAGTCTCATTGGAGTAGATACACCAATCACTTTAAGTACAAGAAGCCGAGTAGGCGGATTGGTACGAGTGGAGAAAAAAAAAAAAAAGATTGAACTTAAAATATTTTCCGGAAATATACATTTTCCTGGAGAGATGGATAAGATATCCCGACAAAGTGGTATCTTGATATCACCTGAAAGGCTAAAAAAAAATTCTAAGAAATTTAAAAAATTTAAAAATTGGATTTATGTACAATGGATCACACCTACCAAAAAAAAGTATTTTGTTTTGGTTCGACCTGTAATCATATATGAAATAGCAAACGGTAACAATTTAGTAACACTTTTCCCACAGGATTCGTTGCAAGAAAGGGATAATCTGGAACTTAAAGTTGTCAATTATATCCTTTATGGAAATGGTAAACCAATTCGGGGAATTTCTGGGACAAGTATTCAATTAGTTCGGACTTGTTTAGTGTTGAATTGGGACCAAGACAAAAAAAATTCTTCTATCAAAGAAGCCCTCGCTTCCTTTCTTGAAGTAAGGACAAATGGTCTGAGTTTGGTTCGAAATTTCCTAAGAATAGACTTAGTGAAATCTCATATTTCGTATATCCGAAAAAGGGAAGACCCCTCAGGTTCAGGATTCGTCTTTAATAATGAGTATGATTACACCAATAGCAATCCATTGGATTCTCTTTATTCCAAGGCAAGGGTTCAACAATCCCTTAGTCAAAATCAAGGAACTATTCGTACGTTGTTAAATATAAATCGGAATAAAGAACGGCAATCTTTGATAATTTTGTCAGCATCTAATTGTTTTCAAATGGATCCATTCAATGATGGAAAATATTTTAATGTGATAAAAGAATCACTTAAAAAAGATTCTCTAATTTCAATTAGGAATTCATTAGGACCTTTAGGAGCAGTCCCTCCAATTTTCCATTTTTATTCCTTTTCTCAGTTAATAACTCATAATCAGATCTCCATAACTAACTATTTAGAACTTGACAATTTAAAACAGACTTTTGAAATATTTAATTATTATTTAATGGATGAAAACGGGAGTATTTTAAATTCCGATCCGTGTAGTAACATGGTTTTGAATACATTCAGTTTGACTTGGTTTTTTCTCCATCATAATTATTATCATAATTTTTGTGATGAAACACTCACAAGAATTAGCCTTGGACAGTTTATTTGTGAAAATGTATGTATATCCAAAAACGGACCACACCTAAAATCGGGTCAAATTTTAATTGTTCAAGTTGATTCTGTAGTAATAAGATTAGCTAAGCCTTATTTGGCCACTTCAGGAGCAACTGTTCATCTCCATTATGGAGAAACCCTTTATGAAGGAGATACGTTAGTTACCTTTATATATGAAAAATCAAGATCTGGTGATATAACGCAGGGTCTTCCAAAAGTGGAACAAGTGTTAGAAGTGCGTTCGATTGATTCCATATCCATGAGCCTAGAAAAGAGAGTTGAGGGTTGGAACGAGCATATAACAAGAATTCTTGGAATTCCTTGGGGATTTTTAATTGGTGCTGAACTCACTATAGTGCAGAGCCGTATTTCTTTAGTTAATAAGATACAAAAGGTTTATCGATCCCAGGGGGTGGAGATCCATAATAGACATATAGAAATTATTGTACGTCAAATAACATCAAAAGTATTGGTTTCAGAAGACGGAATGTCTAATGTTTTTTTACCTGGAGAGCTAATTGGAGTATTGCGAGCGGAACGAACGGGGCGTGCTTTGGAAGAACCAATCTATTACCGAGCTATATTATTGGGAATAACGAAAGCATCTCTAAATACGCAAAGTTTCATATCTGAAGCCAGTTTTCAAGAAACTGCTCGAGTTTTGGCAAAAGCCGCTCTCCGAGGTCGTATAGATTGGCTGAAAGGTCTGAAAGAGAATGTTGTCCTAGGAGGGATGATACCCGTTGGTACCGGATTCAAAGGATTATCGTATCGCTCAAGACAACATAATAACATTCCTTTGGAAATTCAAAAGAAGAATTTATTCGAGGGGGAACTGAGAGATATTTTGTTCCACTACAGAGAATTATTCGATTTTTGCATTTCAAAGAATTTAAATAGTATATCAGAACAATCATTTCTAGGATTTTAGAATTTCTAAGAGCGGATTCATCCTGTTACCTATCTGCAGTCATTTGATTTGGTAATAATAATAAAAATAATAACGAATAGAAATAAATGAATAATGGCTTGGATCGTGTATCAACGGCCAATCCCCGGTAGAGGTAGAAGATAAGGTTTCATTGGAACAATTTTTTATTTGGTCATCTCTTTTTTTTCTTAAAAAAAAGAAAGAAAGTGTGGGGAGAAATGACAAGAAGATATTGGAACATCCATTTGGAAGAGATGATGGAAGCAGGCGTTCATTTTGGTCATGGTACTAGGAAATGGAATCCTAGAATGGCACCTTATATCTCATCAAAGCGTAGAGGTATTCATATTATAAATCTTACTCGAACTGCTCGTTTTTTATCAGAAGCTTGTGATTTAGTTTTTGATGCAGCAACTAGGGGAAAACAATTCTTAATTGTTGGTACCAAAAATAAAGCAGCTGATTCAGTAGTACGGGCTGCAATAAGGGCCCGGTGCCACTATGTTAATAAAAAGTGGCTCGGTGGTATGTTGACGAATTGGTCCACTACAGAAACTAGACTTCATAAGTTCAGGGACTTGAGAACGGAACAAAAGATGGAGGGACTCAACCGTCTTTCGAAAAGAGATTCCGCTATGTTGAAGAGACAATTATTTCACTTACAAACATATCTGGGCGGGATTAAATATATGACAGGGTTACCCGATATTGTAATAATCGTTGATCAGCAAGAAGAATACAGGGCTCTTCAAGAATGTATCACTTTAGGAATTCCAACGATTTGTTTAATTGATACAAATTGTGACCCGGATCTCGCAGATATTTCGATTCCAGCGAATGATGACGCTATAGCTTCAATTCGATTAATTCTTAACAAATTAGTATTTGCAATTTGTGAAGGCCATTCAAGCTCTATACGAAATCCTTGATTAATAATAAGATAAATCTATTTTTGTAGGAATTCCTAGATTTATTGAATTGGTTACTATTCCTGAATCGCACAAAAGAGATAAAAATAATTAGGGATATTGTAATAAGTTGGTATCAAAAAAATATACAACTCAAGTCTAAAAAAAAAAAAAGACGGTCGAATCCAAATAATTTTTTTTTAAGTTCTATTTCTTTCAGGGGGCAATATGAATGTTCTTTTATGTTCTATCAACAGACTAAAGGGGTTCTACGATATATCTGGTGTCGAGGTCGGCCAACATTTCTATTGGCAAATAGGAGATTTCCAAGTCCATGCCCAAGTACTTATTACTTCTTGGGTTGTAATTGCTATCTTATTAGGTTCATCTATTATAGCTGTTCGGAATCCACAAACCATTCCTACTGACGGTCAGAATTTATTCGAATATGTCCTTGAATTCATTCGAGACGTGAGTAAAACTCAGATTGGAGAAGAATACGGTCAATGGGTTTCTTTTATTGGAACTATGTTTCTGTTTATTTTTGTTTCGAATTGGTCA